GGGCGAAATTCCCGCCAATGGCTGAGATGTTCAGTCGACTCCCTCCCCCTTTGTGGGGGTCCAGACCCCTACGAGTGAGCAGAAAAGGGAGGAGGAAAGAGGCCCTGGTGAACCGTAATAATTAGTGAACAAGTGTAAGCTTCGCTGCCCGACAGTATAGAGTACTGACCACACCGAGGGACAGGCCCTGAAGCGAAGGACGGGAACGAGCGGAATCAATGTGTTCCAATTTCTGGCCTTGCACCGACCATCCAATGGACCATGGACTAAACGGCCACTGCCTAAAAGGACTATGTCCAGGGGACCGCCGCCCCCCCCCACAAGGTACATCTCGCGCCTATGGGCCGCTATAACTATCCAAGAAGACACTCGAAACTGGAAAGAGAAACAAACCCACCCGGTAGACTGCCAAGCTACAAGTCTTACGACACAGGAGCGGGATTCTCTAAAAAGCCAAGGTCGTGAGTGGCCAAGAGGGCCCACTTGGAGACTTGGGATCTCAGCAGAAAATGCGAAGGTTGCTTAAAGCCGGCCGGCCGATAGGCAAAAGAAAATCAACTAGTTTAGTTCTGCTCTGAGTAGGCTCATAATAGGGAATACTCTAACCCCGGGAACCGGGGCCTGGCCATCCTTCGTTTGCGGTTGACGTTCCGGCAAAGTTTTTCCATCGACAGTTGAATGTTTTGATCTGGTTCGATTTTCAAACCTGAATCGGCGGATTCCGCTTTTACCAACCCAAGACAAGAGAAAAGGAGCAGCGGTACCAGGTCTAGAACCGGGGGTTCTTTCCTTTTCTCTTTCTGTGAGAAGGATGCGAAGAAGACGATTAAACGGGGTATTACGTAACTAAGAAAATAGCTGCTGCCTTTCCCCGTGGGAGAAAGAACCTTGCTTACTCTAGCCTTGGAACTCCCCGGACTATCCCCTTGGACTGAATGAGTCACTAGCTTACTTGATTAGTTGCTTAGCTGGCTTGCTTCTCCTAGAAAGCACGGTAAATCCTAAAAGGCATGGGAAAGGGGGAATGACTGACTCTAGCGCAAGCACTTTCCTTATCATATCCTTATTCTAGTTGAACCTTATTTCTATCCCAATCTCAGGGGACTTCCTTCAATTATCATATCCTGACTCTCATTAGAATAAAATTAAGTCAGGCTGTGAACCAGAGGCCTATTCTTCTTTAATACGAGTCAACTACTGCTTTTGCTAGCCCGGGGACAGGTTCAATCTTCCGACACGGGTTTTTGCGTTAACCAATTCAATGGATGGATGAACTGACCCTCATGGGATCATGTCCATTCCGTAGCTTGAAAGAGAACGGAGGTAGGTCTCCCCTATGTGGTAGGTTCTAAAAAGTGGTCTTAATTTCTGTGGGAGTACTTTTTTTTTCGCATTGCCCTAGTTACTTCATGGCTCCTAGCCCTAGAAGGGCTTTATGCCCTGAATATGCTTGCTTTCACGTCTTTCCCCCTCTTTTTTTTTTTCTTTAGTTACAGACTAAAGGAAATGTACCTAAGCCGGAGGTTGTGGCGTAGGAAGAGTGTTCGCTCTTTTCCTCAAGGGAACTCTGATCCCGAGGAGTTCATTTGAATCTATGTTGATAGAAATCCCGAATCCATTCAATTCGACGACTTGATCCTCTTTCCCGCTCCAACCGATTACACGGGTGGGAAAAACTTTTGTTTAACATTTCCGGAAAGACCACCTATTTGTTCGTTTACCAGGTTATCCCCTCAATAGAAGAAAAAGGGTAAGTAAAAGAAAGGCTTTTCATTCCCATCTCGAAATGCGGAGTTCGCTACCTCTTACTAAGAATCTGAGCCTATCAAAACAGGGCAGCATAAACTGATGGTCAAAAACTAAGAAAGTTTCCTTTCGATTTCTTCCTACTCAGAAGTTTACATATCGAAAAAATCCAATATTTCCTGAAAAAAAGACGAATCAATCAATTCCTGGGTTCTTGTCTTAAAGACTTTTTTTTTCACTATTGCATGCTTTATATTTGGTTTAGTACTATCTAACTATAGTTAGTAAGAATACGACTCCATCCTGTGAATTGGAATAAAGCTTTTTCTGAAAAGTATGGAATGATCAGAGATGCTGAGCCCTATCCTCTGTTCACCGCGAATAGGATTGGTTCAATTAGCAATGTTCCTGCTAAAAGCTACTCGAAACCTGCTTGGAGGGGGTGTTCACACCCACATCTCTCTTTAATCAAAGTTTAGCACAGATGCTGAGTATAGAGACAGAAGTTTAGGATTTGTTCCTATAAACAACCACATGTAGTAAGCATAAATCTCTTTTCAAGTTGTTTCCAAATCTCAGCAGCAGTACTAATAAAAAGTCTATCCTTTTTAATAGATTCAGAGACATTGTTATGAAGCCAAGAGATTACCAGGTCATTGCAGACATCCCACTGTGTTGCATTTGTTTCATCCTCCTTGCTTCTTGTCACTGTTCCATTGAGAAATCCCAGTTTTCTCTTGGATGAGATCTTTATTTCAAGAGCCCTTCTCCAAGATCTGTAATCAGTTGCACCTTCTAGCTTAGTAACACTGACTGAATGAGGTCCATCAGATGGGTGAACAAACAGAGGATTTTGCATATCAGCAAATGTGAACTTAGACATGGTTGCAGAAAAGAAGAAAAAATACGCGGTTTCATAGCTCGATTTTACTATGGGACTTTCTGGATGTTTAAGTATCCCACTAATCTATTCCTACAGTAAACAACAAGCAGTCTGCTAGCCCAGAGTGGAGGAGAGAGATCCAATTAGCTTACTTTGAACTCTTCCTATCCGAGTAGTTCCTATCCCAGTAGGTAGTAGGAAGCCAAGCAAGGATAAGAGAGAGATCCTATGGTTAGGCCAGTTAGTTAATGCTGGAAGGTTATAGAAGACGAAAACGATGGATGTCCTAAGTGACAATGCCATCGGAAAATAGACTCTTTATTCGGACTAGCACACGAGGGCGTTAAGCTTACTAACACTAATAAGAAGAAGAACCCTTATTATTAGAGAAAGGGGATAGAGAATATCAATGCTATATGATTGACCATGAACTTTCTTACCTCACTTGCGGTTCTCTAAGGTCTTCCAAAAGGCTGATTGAAGGTTAGGTTAGATAAAGAAAGATAAGAATAGAATGGATGAGGTAGTTCTTTCTTCCTACTGGTAGGGTTAGATCAAGATAGACTGCGTTAGAAGCCATTAGAAGTAGCCCTCTCTTGCTATTAGCTCCTGTAGCTAAGCGAACCCAAGCAAATCTCTTTCCTGTAGGACTCAGCATTCCCTGTGCTGGTAGTGGCATAAGGACTAGCATCTTCTTTTTTGAGAGCTATAAGATAAGCTAGGAAAGCGCAGTTTTCATGAATAAAGACACGTAGCGTAGTGAGCGCTTCCCATGTGTGGGGCGTGAAGGTCTCTCTTTCCCTTCTCTTGAGCTCGTTGTCTTTTCTTACTGTGCTGTGTTGGCTGTAATCTACCGCTGCTCGATTGCTTTAGCGAATCAAGCATCTTTTATGCAATTTCGATTTGACTCCACCAGAAAAATCTCCATGAGTCTAACTCTCTTATAATAAATAGGGAAGTCAAGTCGTGTTTTCTCTTCCCGGACTCGGGTGCTTTGACCTCTAGGTGAGGTTATTCCCGTCCTTGCTTTTCTGTTAGTGGAATAAGGCCTTTCCCTCTTTGTGTGGGAGAGTGTGAAATAGGGTCGCTAGTAGATATCTGATAATAGGAGCATCTCGGGATAGCCTCCATTGAGATTCTATTGCCAGTTCCGTGTAGAAAAAGATAGAGGTTAAGGCATCTCACATATCAAGTAATAGTCATAAAAGAGGTTATATCTAAGCAAGGAAAAGCGATCTAGGAACAAACTACCAAAGAAGAAGAAGAGCCGGCTTGGCGTAAGTGAACAAGCGAGTGAGTGACAGAGCGCAGAGAGAGGAGGGGATCCGAGTGTGCTTGTAGCGAATTCTTTAATCTGTAACCCAGCACCACGTAGGCTTACTCGACTAAGAATTCAAGCGGCGTAGGTAGCTAGTAGTTAAAGGTGGGGGGGCTTCCCGTATTGAGGTCATCGACAGGGTGCTACTCCGGGCTTAGAGCCCCTTTCGTCCTCCCCCATTGTGTTGCGATTGATTCCGTCCTATCGTTCAAACTGCCGAACTGTGCAAAATTCCTTTAGCTTTAGAACAGACAGAGTTGCTTTTAGGGTGAGAAAGGGTCATGAAGTGATTCAACAGGAACAAAAGGTCAAGTCACATCGGCGGAAGACCTGATACGTACCGTACTTCCTCAAGATGCACCAGCTGTCTCGATTAGAACATAACTCCCACTGGCCACAAACAAAGAGACCAAGAAAGACATACGTGGCGAAATTCGATTTCCGGTTGGGTTAGGTAAAGGAATGTAAGTACATCTTGCACCTTCGTAGATCGGAGGTTTGGCACGGCTTTGCAGTTTAGTACTACGTTCTATCCACTTCGGTTTAGGTATGGGGCGGCCAGCTTATCAAAATATTCCAAAAAAGAAGGGTAGGGGTTGTGAACAGAAGTTTAGGCAACCGATTGAGAAGACTCGCAAGGGAGCGAGTTCCCGCATTTGAATCTGAGAAAGGAAGACAGTGCTTTGACTGCTTGAATCCCAATCGGCCTGCATCAGCGGAAAAGAGAACTATCGAATCACGGGTGACTCACTCGCCGGGATGGGAGGAAGAAGAGTCCCCTATAGGATAAAAAAATGTGTGAACCTAAGGAGCGTAGCGAGATGATCTTTCTATTTCGCAATGAACGATTTCGGTTCTTTGTACATGTACGTGGGGTTCATTGATACGGGGAAGGTTGTCTCCACCATAACTATCGTAGAAGACTTACAGCCTTAGCGCTAGTTTTTCCTTCTACGGTCTGTGATGGAAGCAAGAACGGAGCCTTCCTTAGACTTAACTCCACCCGTTGTTACGGATTAGGCTTCAGATTGATAGAAAATCATACGATCTCGGGCTCGCTCACAGATGGACCCATCATTTGAAGCGCACTCACAGGGCCTATTTCACCCGCAGACTCACAGCTTAGGGCTCCTGCTCGGTTGTCCACGAATCAAATTGATCATCGAAACTAGGTCTTAACGAGCCTTTTCATCAGGAAAGGGAGATGGAAAGGAAAAAGGTAACAAAGTCATCAGTGCCACAGCTTGGGCATTTGCAAACAAACCGATTCTACTCGAAGATTTTCAGTCTCACTACCCTCACTTGTTTTGTCATTCACTATCTTTCGATTCCTTCCCCGAGTGGGGTTTTTGTACCAAGTGCCCCAAGAAGTGAGTAGAGAATGGTTACCTGCTAGGGGGGCTAGGATTGTAGATTGGGAAACTTCACAGAATTCCTCGGCTAACCCTTGAATTCCCACCTCTTCTGAGTCCTTGAGGAATTCGAATTTATTAAATCATTTCCATAAAAAGGGAGTTGGCATGGAAGGTCGCAAGAGAAAAGCAATTCTTCTTTTTCGCCCATTTAGTCTTCCCCTCGGTTCTAGGAGCAGCTATTGAAAAAGGTATGGTAGTGATCTCACTCCACGCATTGCACACTCTTTTCGTCCAACAATCAATATCATAAGGAATCCTGTTTTCGACGATGAGGAAAGAATAATAAAAAAAGATATTACCTCAAAAGGCCTTCCCATTAGGTTAGGAATCATCGGAATCCGCTTCAAGCCCCAGTTTCGTCAAAGGGGAAGAGAAGAAGACCGGGAAAACTTCTCATTGAATAGATAGCAGGTTAGGAAAGAGAAAACCTTGCTATCACACGAGAAAGGCACTTAGACAACATTAGAGGGGATTTTCAGTACTGTATAAGTGTCTCGGAAGCAAGCTACCTTTTCTGTCCATCTTCCTAGCATTGTTGGCTTAACGACTGCATTCACTCACCCCCTTTCACTTACTAAGACACTAGGCAATGCTCTACAGGCTAGCGTACTACAATGCTTTTAAGGTTTATAGACCTGTAAAGTCACTCTGTAGGAGTACGGATAATAGATAGTTTGTTCACGAGCCGTAAAGGTATAGTAAGTAGCTAGGACCAGCGGAACAATGTGAAGGAAGGCTGTTTGCAGCTCTTCTTGCTCCAAGACAAAGGCATAGAGCTGACTGAGTCAAAGATTCAAAGGAGGTCCTCGTAGACGATCGGAGCAAGCGAAACTAAATTCCGCATAAGTTTCTTACAACAAAAAGGGATCGGAAGCTTGGGGCTGGGCTTGGATGAAAGAGTATGGTAATGCAATTCACTTACTTGGAACAAGTATGGTAATTCCTATTTGCTTACTCGTTAGAGTATGGAGCAGAGGTTATTTAACTCCCTTGGATCTTTTTGCTTTCTTTCTTCGAGAGTGAAGACGTGCCCTGGGTCGAGTGATAGAAGGATCTCCCTTGCATTTCTTCTCTTAGCCTTTCTATTGTCTTTCCAGAGAGGGTGATATCGGCTCGCAAGGATGGATGTTATTTAGTAAACCGCAGCGAACATAGGCATTCTCAAAACCTATCCTATAACGTTAGCTCAGCTGGTATAGATAGAATCATCCCATTACGGTACTTTGATCTTTCCTCCCTCACCTTAGTCATTTCCAGTGGAGCAGGTCCATTAGAAAGAGGAGAGGCATTTTTAGAGTTTTCGAAACGAAGACCTTCAAAAAAAAATATTGAACCGGGAAGAAAAGGGGGAAAAAGTAAAGCCTAAGCATATATGGCACGAAAAGGAAATCCGATTTCGGTAAGACTTGATCTGAATCGTAGTTCAGATTCCAGTTGGTTTAGTGATTATTATTTTGGTAAATTAGTATATCAAGATATCAATCTGAGATCTTATTTTGGTTCGATACGCCCACCTACGAGACTTACCTTTGGCTTTCGCCTCGGTAGGTGTATTATTATACATTTTCAAAAAAGAACATTCATTAATTTCTTTCTTCCTCGTCGACCACAACGACGGAAACAACGCAAAAAATCCAGACCCGGAAAGATGAAGAGCCGGTGGTGGGAATTTAAGAAAGTCGGGCCGATCGAGTGTCTTTATTCAAGCAAGGGTAGAAAAGAAGAACGAAACGAAGTGAGAGGCCGAAGGGCCGGGAAAAGAGTCGGGTCGATCAGGCTCGACGACCAGAAAAAGCAAAACGAAATCCGGGTTTGGCCAAAAAAGAAGCAACGCTATGGATACCATGACCGATCACCATCGATAAAAAAGAATCTTTCTAAATCACTTCGGGTCAGCGGGGCCTTCAAGCATCCGAAATACGCCGCGGTTGTAAATGACATAGCCTTTCTGATAGAAAATGATGATTCCTTCAAAAAAACAAAGTTATTCAAGTTCTTTTTCCCAAAGAAGTCCCGCTACGACGGCCCGACAAGTCATCTACTTAAAAGGACCCTCCCTGCAGCGCGCCCTTCCTTTAATTATTCGGTCATGCAATACTTATTAAATACAAAGAAAAAAATGCATTTCGATCCCGTCCTAGTTCTCAATCATTTCGTGGCACCGGGCGTGGTTGAGCCATCCACGATGAAGAGAGCTAATACGCAGGGAAGAAGCTTAGATAAGAGAATACGTTCTCGCATCGCTTTTTTTGTGGAAAGCTCGACCAGCGAGAAAAAGTGTTTGGCCGAAGCCAAAAAGAGGTTGACCCACTTCATTCGCCAAGCGAATGATCTTCGCTTCGCGGGAAGAAGAAAAACCACCATCTCGCTCTTTCCTTTCTTCGGTGCTACCTTTTTCTTTCCAAGGGATGGAGTTAGAGTTTATAAGAACCTCTTTTTTAAAGATGCCCGGGAACAACTCCTAGGTCAATTAAGGAGAAAATGTTGGAACCTCATGGGTAAGGATAAGGTAATGAAATTGATAGAAAAATTCATAGATCTAGGTGGGATAAGAGAATTGATAAAGGGAATAGAGATGATGATAGAGATCATACTGAAAAACAGAAGAATTCCTTACGGGTATAACTCTTATTTGAACGAAGTGAAAAAAATGCGATCTTTGTTGTCTAATAGAACAAACACTAATACCTTAATTGAATCGGTCAAGATCAAATCTGTTTATCAAAGTGCTTCTCCGATTGCTCAAGACATATCTTTTCAACCGAAAAAGAAAAGAGGATCATTTCGTTCTATTTTTAGTAAAATAGTGAAAAAGATTCCATTAGTAATGAAAAAGGGGGTAGAGGGGATCCGTATATGTTGTTCAGGTCGATTAGAAGGTGCAGAAATTGCTAGAACTGAATGCGGAAAGTATGGAAAAACATCTTGTAATGTATTACACCAGAAAATGGATTATGCTTCTGCGGAAGTATCTACTCGTTACGGAATCGTGGGTGTCAAAGTGTGGATTTCTTATAGTCAAAAAGAAAAAGGACGTGCTATATCCGAAACGAAAAAAATATAGTAAATCAAGTAAGAAGGATGTAGTAGAGGTTGCAAACCGGACGGTACACAACTTGGATTGCTCGTGTGTCCACGGGACAAATCCCATTTGAAATGGATGGTGTGAGTTTGTCAAATGCTCGACAAGCCCAACGTCTTAAGTGGTCGATGGAAAGAGATAAGGAAATAAATACGGCTCAAGACGAAGAAATAGCCCGGCAGAAGGCCGATCTTCGTTCTAAGATAGAGCCTCTTCTCATCATGGAGAGGGCCCGTCGTGACCTTTTGGCCAAATTTCCTCCCGAAGCCCGCGAGCAGTACGAGCTCGACCGGGAAAAACAAAGAAAAAGATTCGAAGGCGGGGCGGGCGATAGCTCCTTTTAATCTTTTTCTTTGTTTTTAGGAGTTGGCAGGCTCCCGACCCGCAGATGTAGGGATGAGTTGTCACCCGAACTGCGTTACCAAAGCGACTCCTCTTGCCGGAAGATAGGAAAGATTCTTTTTCTGCCAGTTCGAGCCCGGCGAGTCGCTCCTTTCTCGTGTGGGCAGTCTTCAATGCGAGTTGTGCGTGGAATGTCGCCTAAAATGAAGTGACTCATGGGTGTGGGGCACAATCGTGTTTACAAGGAAGTAGTGCTTTTTTCTATTGTGCTATTCTATTGGTATTCTCTAGCCCAGTGGCAACGAAAGCGGACTTTGAGTTGGTGCTACCTAAGGTGTCGCAAATGAGCTTCAGCGGATCCAGATTTCTTATAGCAAGCCAGTCACAGTTCCGGTCAGCTCAGTCACCTTCTCCTATTAAGCTTTCAGGCAAGTAAGCCACTATATATTATGGCATAATAGAAGAAAACTAATAGCTTTGAAACTCTCACGTAGTTCTGGTTGAATCAGTTTCCTTTGGTATATAGGATCAAGGCAGATTAAAGGAAGGAATTGATAGAGTCAGATTCATCTGCAGCTCCTTACTTATTCAAGTAAGTGAAGAGGAATTACCTTTAATTTAATCAGTCTATTACTTCTGAGTAAGGCACTCTCCTAAAAAAAAGTAAACAAGAGTTAACAGCAGGCACAATAGAAAGGCAGTTGGAAGCAGGCGATAGGCTTAGATCAGATGCAAGCAAGGAAAGCAGCCCATTAGAGGAAAGGAAAGGACGAAGCACATTGAAGTTGATTGCCACCTAGTTCGTGAGAAAAAAAGTGTCTGCAAGTGAAATATCTTGGATTGAGAGTCTGTAGTTGACTTTTGTTCTTCCTTTGTAATTGCAGGTGGTTTGTTTTGCACTTAGGGATAGTCTTAGGTGGAGAAGTCTGATGTCTTTGTGTAAAGAATGATTTGGAAAGTTTCATTTTAATTGCTTATTCATCATGCAAGAATATTTCAGGTTGAGCTACATGATTCCAATTGCTAGCAATGAAACGTCTAATAGATGCAATTGTAGGAATCTCACCAACAATATACATTACCATTGATGTAACCCACTTGCTAGACATAGCCTCCAAATCCTCCTTTTGAAGTTGAGCAATCTTCCCCCCTTCCTTGACCATGGGGGCAACAAAGTCCAGAGAAGTACCTTTAGCAGCAAGACGAGACCCAGCAAAGAGACCAGCCCATGGATCAGAAGGCAAAGTTTCATTTGTTCCCTACGTCTCCAATCTCCTATTCACCATTCTAGTGTTCTGTGCTTCAGGAACAGGAACAATAGGGGTATTTTTGGTCTGTGTACCCACATTAGCAAGAGCCCTAGTAATATCATCATTCAACGCTTGCATCCTTGCTGTGATAGAGCCGTTAGACCCATCCCCAGCCCCAGCTCCATTTGTTTTCTCAGAAATTGGAACAGAATTGACTGTTCCATTGGTTATTGTTCCTCCAGTTTCCAACTCTCCCATAGATAACCCAAGGGCTCGATTCAAAGCTAAAATGGGATTATGAACACTTATTGGAACCATACCTGCACTTGGATGGACCAAAGAAGAGTGCATCAATGGTTCAGAAGGCACTTCAGGGCTTGGGGTTGTTGGTGCTTCCATTGTTCGATTCCTACCATTATGTCTTTCCATAGTCTGATTAACACTAGATTGAGAATTGTGAGCTTTTTTCTACAGTCTTCACCCAGGATCCACCCCTTAGACAAAGAGCATTCTGGTCAAAGCTAGCCTCAAAGCAACTTTGGTCGCTCTCTTGTCAGGAGCTAAGAGCGTCTCAATCTCTTGTTTTTACAAGAGTCGTAGGACATCAGTAAGATAGGGTATCTAGTTCATTCAAATGAGTTTGAACTCAATATCCATCGAAGCAATAACAAGAATCTTTCTAGTAGACCCTCTTTCACAATCCCTGGAGAGATAGTTCACGAATAGACCGAGGGATAAGTAATTCGACTCATTCACATCCAGATCATGAATGTTTGGAATCCATATTATGCAAGGAGACATTGCTTGGTCCTCTATTGTTTCTGGTGCTCAACTTACTGCTAAAGGTAGGCCTCTTCATTTTGTCTCCCCTGTTTTAAGAGATGGTAAGCCACATGCTAGTTTATTGAAGAATGAATTGGATTCAGCTGCTATGCCATGGATGAATTCTATTGTGCTTTATGTGGTTGGTGTTTTTCCTACTATTGCTAAATATGCACCGTTATATTGCTCGTGATTGGAACTTTGTGAGTAAACCTACTGTGTTTTATCATGATGATGGCTACTTCCTGGTGAAGTTGAATTCTATGGAGGATAGGGAAGGGAACCAACACTCTTGTCATAAATAATTTAGGCCCATAGCTTGCTGTAACACCATCTATAAAGTAATTTCTAAAAATGCTTTGTAATAGACTTCAACATGTCCTCCATGATATTGTGACAGATTGTCAAGGTGCATTTGTGAAAGATAGGTCTATTGTTCATAATATTATTCTTTCTCAAGATCTTCTTAGATTTTATAATAGAAAGAATGTGCCCCCTAGATGTTTGATTAAGCTTGACTTGAAAAAAGCTTATGATTCCATACATTGGGATTTTTTTGAAGGAGATACTGGATGCTCTTAATTTTCCTTCTCAGTTCATTCAGTGGATTATGCTTTGTGTGTCAACACCAAAGTATTCAGTGATGGTGAATGGTACTTTACATGGGTATTTTGAGGGTAAAAGAGGTCTAATACAGGGTGATCCTGTCTCCCCTCTGTTATTTTTAATATGTATGGAATACTTTACTATAGTCTTGAATGAAGTAGGATAAATGCATGGTTTTCATCCTGGTTGTTCTCATTTAAAGCTAAATCATCTAGCTTTTGCTGATGACTTACTTATGTTCTGCAAGGGTAATGTGGCCTCAGTTGTTTTGCTCCTAAGAGGGTTTGCTACCTTCTCAGTTAGTTCTGGTTTGGTTGCTAATGCTGGAAAGTCTGCTGTTTACTGTAGGAGGATGCCTATTGATATTGTTGAGAATATATTACAACTCACCCGGTTCTCTAAAGGTACTCTCCCATTGTAGTACCTAGGAGTTCTTATTTCTCATAAAAGACTTTCTGTTAGTGATTGTAATATTATCACTGATAAAATGACTGCTAGATTGAGAGTGTGGGCCTCAAGGCACCTTTCTTATGCTGGGAGATTGGTTCTTGTTAACTCTGTACTCATGTCTCTCCATGTGTATTGGGCTTCTATCTTTTTGTTACCAAAAGCCGTGCTCCGGAAGATTACTAACATTTGTAGTAATTTTGGGGGGGGAAGGTAAGGCCACTTACTCTAAAGAGTTCTCCTATAGCTTGGGATCTTGTGTGTTCTCCTAAGTCTAGTGGTGGACTAGAGGTGAGGGGCTGTTTTATTTGGAATTATGCAAAGCATGAGGAAATCGGCACACATGAATGAATTTAATTCAATACTTCACTTCCCCGGGGGCTCGACCAGTAATCGAGAACCCTCGTAGCGGGTCCTTCCCTTTCTTAAACCCAGTCGCACAGCCCTATACTTAGCAACTTGTAGGAAGATCCGAACGAAGACAATGAAACCAAGCGGCGAAGCGAGCTTAAAAGGTTTCCCTAGGATGCTCTAATAGAAATTGATGTGACAAAACCTAAGCCTGATTCTGTGACTGTGGAAGAGCCTACTGGCGGAGTCTTTGGACATTGCTTTCTTCTCTTAATGATTTTTTTGCACCCGCTACATTCATTGTTGGCAAAACTGCGGCTTCTTCCCTCCAACAAGAACGACAGGAGTCTTAGAGTGCCTCTCACACACCTTATGGCGGCGATGGTATTCCCGGCATTGATTCAGGTCAGAAGCACACCCATCAACTGAGCAAAAAACGGTATTTTTGGCTCCGCTGTTGCGCGGCCTCCCCCTCTTTGAAAGCGCTACCGGTGAAGAAGAAGAGGAAGGGAGGGCGTTCCCCGGAGACTATACCATGCAGGGCCTTCTGCGGCAGAAAAAATGTCTAGCCGACGTAGGCTGAGGCCATTTCGATAAGCGTTTGCTCGTAACGAGCACGCTGTATGTTAGTGACAAAAGTCTGGATCAATGAGCTATAGTCGGTAAGCTGACGAAACTTTGGTAAGTTACAAGGATGAATGCAAATAGCAAGGCGCTATGCTGCGTGAAGTGAGACCGGCTGTCCTAAGTGAAGTGCTTCCTTATTCATTAATGATCTTGCTCAGTAGGAGGGCTTTTCCCCTTCTGTGCAGCCTGATTTTATCTCTGGAAATGAGGGTGCCCTCGTATGTAATCGCTAAAGCGAAGCTTTTGGATTTACATTTTTCATCGAATATGGAATCCCCCCATGGGTGAGAAGGTTGAGTTACAGACTCCGTTGGCTTTCGCAAGAAAGCATCTCGAAAGTTCCGAAATCTATGGTTGATGTCTCACTCGAACTCTATCCCTTACTTTCTTCGTCCGAGCGGCCCCTCTAGGACGCGATGCGGGAAGGAAGAAGGATTTCTTTCTACCATTAATTCGCAATAGTTAACCAAGCAGTAGCCAAGAACAAAGAAGCAAGCCAAGATCAATGGGGGGTCGCCCCAGTAAAAAATGGTAAGAAGGAGTAGCATCAATAACATTCATTGTATGTACGCCTCCCAGCGATCCACAGGCATCTGTAGCATGTTGTACCCGAGAGTTATTTTGGCTGTGTCCGTTACACCATGGACAATAATCTTAGTCGGAGTCAAATTCCTTACCTTTCCACCCAAAGCTGAACATATCCGCACAGGTATTCCATTTTTTTTATTGAGGATCCATTTTCGAAAAATGCCCTCTTTTGATTAGCCAGTTTCCAAGGGGGAGAAGCAAGCCGAACCTCTGAAAGATTTGAGATTCCGTAAGTAACTCAGTAAATGGATTGGGAGAAGAAAATGAGAGAAACACGAACAATTTCGTTCGTCATAAAGTGGTTTGTTACACATACACAGTATTGCAGAGACGGGCTGGCTAGGCTCTTATAGAAATTGCGTATATAAAGAGATTCGTCTTGCTTGATCATTGCATTGAGTGCGTGGTAAATGCTTTTGTGTAACCTCCCATTGCTCTCTCTCCGATAGCATGCAGCTTATAAGGAAGACAGATATCTAAAAAGTGTTCAGTGATATGACTTTCCTACTGATTGAATCGCTTAAATGAATGAAAGGAAAGGTTGCTTTTTGGAGAAATCTTCCCCTCTTTTTTTCCGTGTTCGATACCGCTTCTCGTCCTTTTAAATGGACTATCTTTCCGCTCTTATGGAGCAATCGGTCAACTGTAGGAAAAGGCCAATTGCAGCTGTCAACCGGTATCGGTACACCAACGAATCTTTGGTTTGCTTTGTTTACATTACAGCTAGCCTAACTAAAATAGGGGTTCCTGCTTCTAGCTAGCTCAATCAGTGCGCTGGAGTTCCATCTTTTGAATCTCTTCGCCAGGGAAGCGCTCTTCGGGCTGAGGTCCAATTCATCTCGTAGGTTTCTTTTAGAAAGAAATCTTTCAAAAATAATACATAACATAAAAGAGGTTTTTAATGAAAGGCTTCCCTCGGTGCTGCGAGGTAGGAACCAAGCCTTCGCTCGATCGATCCATTTGTTTTGTGTCAAAAGGCATATGCTTAACCCATTCAAGTATATCCGTTCGCCCTTAAGTTATCGGTTCGAATCCGAATAAGGCTTTTCTTTTTTTCGGTATGCCGCTCCGCCTGCAAGGAGCGAAAAAACAAATTGGTCTGTGGTGATGTCAGAATTTGCGCCTATTTGTATCTATTTAGTGATCAGTCTGCTAGTTTCTTTGATCCCACTCGGTGTTCCTTTTCCATTTTCTTCTAATACTTCGACTTATCCAGAAAAATTGTCGGCCTACGAATGTGGTTTCGATCCTTTCGGTGATGCCAGAAGTCGTTTCGATATACGATTTTATCTTGTTTCAATTTTATTTATTATCCTTGATCCGGAAGTAACCTTTTTCTTTCCTTGGGCAGTACCTCTCAACAAGATTGATCCGTTTGGATCTTGGTCCATGATGGCCTTTTTATTGATTTTAACGATAGGATTTCTCTATGAATGGAAAAGGGGTGCTTCGGATCGGGAGTAATCACTAGTGATAGGGCAAAAAGAGGGGGGGAAGGACAAAGGAAAGAGCGATGCCTACAATAAATCAATTGATTCGTCATGGTAGAGAAGAAAAACGGCGCACGGACCGTACTCGAGCTTCGGACCAATGTCCCCAGAAGCAAGGAGTACGCCCGCGTGTTTCAACGAGAACACCGAAAAAACCTAATTCAGCTCTACGTAAGATAGCCAAAGTACGGTTGAGCAATCGACATGATATATTTGCTCACATTCCGGGCGAAGGTCATAATTTGCAGGAACATTCTATGGTCTTAATAAGAGGAGGTAGAGTGAAAGATTCGCCAGGTGTGAAATCCCATTGTATTCGAGGAGTCAAGGATTTGCTGGGAATTCCGGATCGAAGAAGCGGCAGATCAAAATATGGTGCAGAAAAACCCAAATCGATATGAATGGAAGATGCCTCTTCAACTTCATTACCCAAGATGCTTGCTATTGTGCACCACCTCGCCGGAATGGCAAAACGTGGCCGGCCGAAGAAAAATCCGGCACCACAATCGAATCAGAAGACGGCGCAACAGTCAGCGCAATCTTCCAGAGGTGAGATGGAGATGTTCGAACGAATGAAACTGAGAATCGCAATCTGGGATCTGAACCACAAGCAAGGGGAAGCACTGCAATCCCGCGTCGATTAAAAATGATTCCTTCACCTTCGCCTGAGATTCCGTTGCCTGAGGCTCCAATACCTGAGATTCCGGTGGTAGAACACAACAAAGCCGTTGCTAAAGGTATGAAATTGTCTTTCATTGCACCTATGTGAAAAGGGGGAAAGATGACTGCTTGTTTCATGGAGAATGAAATTGAGATTGAATCTGCTAAGTGGGCTTCCTCTCTTATCTTGTATGTCATTGGTGAGACCCCGACCATAAAAGACTTGAACACTGACATTGCAAATCAATGGAAGGTTAGTCACCCCCCTGAGATTTTCTACCATAGTGAAGGATATTTTGTGATTCGATTTAAGGAGATGGAGGATAGGAATCGAGTCCTTTATTCAGGCCCTTCTACCATAGCCAACAAACCTGTGATTGTAAAACCATGGGAAATGGACTTTGATTTTCAGAAGGAAGCTTTGAGAATGGATCCAATTTCCCAACCTCCCTCTTAATTGTTGGGGTATGAATTCACTGAGTAGAATAGGCAGTACGTTGGGCACACCCCTCCTAGCTGATGAGTGCACTGCTTCACAGACTCGTCTTTCTTATGCAAGATTGTTGATTGAGATTGATCTTACTCAACCTATTAAACATAACATTGTGATTGAGGGATCTAATGGAAGAACTATAAATCAGAAGGTTGTGTATGAGTGGGAGCCAATCTACTGTAAGCGTTGTACCAAAGCTGGTCATGACTGTGGTGTGAGTAAACCAGTTGAGAGAAAGAAGAAAGCACAAGAGAAATGGGTGCCTAGGGTGCAAGCCCAACCAGACAGTGAGTTGCATCATGAGAAGGAGGCACGCAAGACCAATGAATGGACTATACCTCGTAGAACAGTTGCCAGAGAGAAACCTGAAACATCAAACCCTGCTGTTGTGGTGATGAACACTTATGAAATGCTGCACATGGACCCTGTGATTGAACCAGTGATTCCGAATCCATTGATAGACAAAGGAAAGCTTCCAATGCAAGAGGGCGGGGACCTTATCCCCTCTGGTGCAGGATGAGGATTATTTGCTGGAATGTGAGGGGCTTCAACATCAAACAAAAAGAGAGAAAACTCTTTTAAAAAGAAAATAGATTTGTGTGTTTTTTGTGAAACAAGAGTAAAAAAAGAAAATAGCAAAAAAGTTTGTGAGAAGATTTGTAGAGGTTGGGAGTGTGTAGATAATTATGATTTTGCATATAATGGTCGTTTGTGGATTGTTTGGAATGCTAAAAAAGTGGGGTTTGTTCAGGCTTCTGACCAACACTGTCATGTTTTGGATATGAGCTTGGGATATAGTTTTGATCTTATTGCTGTTTATGGTCATAATTCCATTGAGCTTAGGTTGTAATAGCTAAAGCTATGCTTTTGGAAGGCGGGAAATGCTTCTTCTCGCCCCAGAGTCCCTAGCAGCTTTCCGTAAGCTACTTCCTTTAGTTGAACTGGTGGCTATATAGTTGAATCTTAGCCAGTTTCTTCTTTGTTCGAAAAGAGCTACTCCGACTCGACAGTAAAGCAAAGATCTAAGGCCTTCTTTGCTCTGCCTCTAGGAGCGAATGGATCTAACTTTCACTCAAGAGTTTAAATGCCAACTATCTTGCTTTCTCTCTGAGCAAGGTAGGGTGCTATATACTTTTTTGTGATTTTCAGCTCTTAGCAGATTGGATGCTTTCGATTCCTTAGCAGAATTCGATCTTATCCTTTCTCTTGGTAAAGAAGACCAAACTGAACAACCCTCAGTCATAGTTGGGCCCCAACGAACTCAGCAGATAGCGAGATTATGACTTCAAAACTCACGTTTAATGATTCATATGTAATCTTACATATAATAATCAGAAAAGGCCTTAGACAGCTAGATAGAGGCCTTAAGAAAGAAATGAAAAATCCTCTGGTAGCTAGAAAGGGGATTTTTAACGAGCTAACCGAGGGGCGTAGCGAATCGCTAAAGCGATGCTTTTGGTTTGACACCACCTTCAATCAACTGTGATGTAAGGTAAGGACAATTCGGGATTGCTTTCCAGGTTGGTTCCCAAGTAAGACCTTGGTGAAGAGGTGTGAGGTCCCTGGTACGTACCACCAAGGAAGGAAGCCTTTCCCTACCATGGATACGACCTTCTCAGTAGACCGCCAAGGTGAGACTATTGAATCAAAGGTAGACAGCCTAAGAGGCTTAATTCCATAGATATGGAACAACAGACTAAAAGTCTTTAACGTTCTACGAGGACCGATCTATCTTCTGCTGTAAATGCAACTACTTGTTCATTGATAGTGTACACCCTTACCCTTGATGAAATGCCAGATTGAACTGATACTGTTGGCCAATCATCAGCCTACGAGGTCTAGGGAATGAAAGTCTTATAGAGGAGACTGGCTTCGTAAGTTAAGTAAAGTAAATGAATTAGAGATAGATAGCTCGGAGAAGCTGGAGAGGTGAATGAGTTACCAGCTACAGAAACTATTCACTCTGATGCTACACCATTTCCAGCCTATAAACCTTATCTTTGTGCCGATATTGGATTTCATATGTTCGCTTCCTCTCCAAAAGCTTCGCTTAAGCGATTACATACCTTCTTAAGGAGTTGCTAGCTTAGTTCATGAGTCTAGTTCTGTTGAGTAGTAGTAGTTTAAGAAGTCTTTTCGTAGGCTGATCTTCTTTAGTCACAAAAACTTCCACTGAATAGGTGGAAGATTCATCACTTGTAACAAGTCATGTTAAAGAAGAAGAGAAGATAGAAAGCTTTCCATGAATGAAGGTTTGAAGAGCGACGTTTAGTATATGCTAAGGACACAATCACTCGCTTTCAAGTTTCAAGTCGGATCTTGCCGGTTACACCCTTTCTTGCCATTTACCATTCTCCGGATATTGATTCTTTAAGGCCAGGAGCTGGGTATGATTAGGATGTAGTTTCTTTATTAAGAAAGATACTTCCCAGTGTGAATTTCTCCCCTACTGATCAGACTCCAAGAGCTACAACTGCTCTTAGGCCTACAACGTTTAGCCGTGAACCAGAGCTAATGATTGGAGATCTTCTACCTAGATAGTACACAGCTTCCCCAGACCTAGAGCTTTACCAGACTAATTCTGTCTACTGAGACCTAGATTATAGAGAATCTACTTAATCCAGTGAGTCAAGTTCTGCATTAGCAGCCGATTATGTATCAACTGAGTGAAGATGATTCAACAGAATTTAATTACCTTAGACTTCTTTCTATTGATTTTCTCTCTAAGGGGCGCAAAGGCCTTAGAGAAGGAAGCGTTGATGTTGGTCCTTTTGCGGCCGAGCCTCATTCCACTCCCTAAAATAAATCTGCTTAGCCTTCTTAAAAGAAGATGGGCCTCGCCCTAAGTCAGAGTAACCCCTCGTAACCTCTCGGATAAGCTGCGATAGTCCCAAGCCCTGATAGTAGTGGTATAGCAGTGAAGCTCAACCAGAGGACAAACGAGCTAAATAAACGGGTTTCGGATAAGGGTTTGCCCTTTTTTCTAGAAAACTCACTTCCTACGAAAAGACTTTCCAAGGTGACCTCCAGCAAGACCTCTTCCAAGTGATGGATCGAAAAAAGACGGAGTTTGGTGAGTTGAAAGTACGTCAAAACCTCAATTGCACAGGCAAGCAAAATACAAGAACCCGGGGTGTCTACTATTCCTTCTGCCAATTAGAGAACACTCTCCAAAGTAGATAGCAGGCAGTCTGCTTGATGAGTCTCTGCCAACCCAAGTCTTATCCGTAGTACCAGTCCTTTGAGCTGTTCGGTTCGAGTTATCTCGGATTGGCCTTCCGGCTCGGTCTCCCACCAAGCGTCGATTCCACAGTCATTCCCCGAAAAAGTAAAAAGGTAGGCATTTCAGATCCATAACATTCGTTTCCCCAAAGACCGAAACCAATTTCAAGTAGTAGGCGGGAGTTGGCGAAGAATACGCACTTGCCTCTTTATGAATGAATAGATCCACGGAACACGAATCGAATTGGATAAGAGGTTCATCAGTAGATGATCGAAGAGTCCCACTTTTTACTTATTTGCGGGGATGGCAAAGAAGCTGGTAGAGGTTGGGGAATGAAAGAGACCACGGATCGGTTCAGTCAAAGAATTTTGGAACAAAAGAACCCAAGGGGAAGACCTTCCGCACGATGAAAGAGAATCCATGGAAGAGATAGGCACGAGAAAGGCATGGAAAGAGAGACGGAGTGGCTGAAGGCCGAAGGAAGTAAGAATGAAGACTGGCCTCATGATAGAAGAGGGCAGCAGCAGGGCAAGCAATAAGGAACGAAGTGTAGTGAAGTTCTCCCAATGCTGCTGGAGAGGAAAGATGGGAAGAGAAGGAACCCGACTTACCACTAGCGCCTATCCGTAGCAGCCCGCTACCTTGAAGCCTCCTTTGAATCCAACCTATCTTCTCTCTTCAATTACAGAGACCGTACATACAAAGGTCTAGTCATCTCCTTCTAAGAAGTAAGATCTCCTTCCTATATTCTAAAAAGAAAGAAGAAAGAGTCCTATGCTCCTCCTTGCTCTCTCTCCTACGCTCTTCCATAGCTCCCTTGCTTCCTGGAACTACAGGAAGATAGAACTAGGAAGAGAAGACGATAAGACAATAGATGAAAGGTCTGCGTCTGCTCTAGTTCCTAGGTAAGAATACCACTATTATCTGTTAGATCTAGCCTTCTCTTTCCTTAAGCTTAACATAAGCGATTACATACCAAAAGCTTCGCTTAAGCGACTACGTTCCTTAAGGTTAAGCTACTACATATCCCCGGAAAAGACAAAGAAAAGGGTCTCCAAATGCTGACAATACCACTGCTACAACCACTGCTGCTCCTTCGTTGAACGAAACTGCTACGGTGAATGCCGCTGTTCCAGCCGTGAAACATGAAGACCGCTACTATTATCACTCCTCAGGGATAGAACTATTGCAGAAGAGACTTGATCAAATCGAGGGTGAGTTTGCTGAGTTCGAACGCCAAGTGTGCTGGCGCGAAGAGCGGGGCATGCCAACAGAGCCAGTCATAGAACGGATCCTGGATCTCGAGAAGGAACAAGAACAGCTCATCCAGCAAGTGAGAAGAGAGGAAGAGCGCTTGAGAAGGGAGGAGTTGCTAAACGAAGATGCTTCCTCCATATTGTTATGGTACCATAACACCCAATTGTTTTCTTTAAGCTTATGACCGTCTATAAATGAATCCTTCTTCAAAAATATGTTCTATTTATTGTCATCGCAGATCAAGGTTATCGTGCTTTTAGGGTTAATTCCAAACCTTCCGTACAGCGAATTCAAAAGGTTCTTAGGCAAGGGCGTCATTTCCTTCCTTCTTAGCCTTTAATCTTCTATTATATATAAAGAGTGCTAACATAGTCCTTGAACGGGCTTTCCTTCTTCTGGAAGAGGTAGCCTGAGAGCGGGATCACAGTGTAGCCTATGTCTCTTGCATACTTTAACTCCTCACTATAGTAGACACCAATAAAAGACCCCCCTTTTTTTCCCGAAAGGGAAGGAAGGGTCTCTTTATAGTCTCGGGGCATTCCACATATGCCTCAATAAAGCCAAAGAGGCTATCTAAGTCCTTATCACCCAGATTTCCATGCCACTCAGGCTCACCTCCAGGCATCGGAAAATCATGCATTACATAAGGAGCAAGAAAACGGCTTTAGTGACTAACTAAAACGGCTTTCGCGTCACCCGGTGCTTGTTGGGAGTTAACGTCGTAGTACTTCATACGAAAGATGGTTAGAGCCACTGAAGAAAGAGTTACCTTGCATTCTATGTCGATCTTGTAGTTCTTCCAATATAACTCTTGGGCTTTTTGCACTACCTCACCAAAAATGTCATTTTTCATATATTCGATATACTCTTTTTTCTTAATAAGAAAATTTTCAAGGCTTACCTCGTCATAGGCGATAGAGCCTTTCCCGCCAATTCCCTTGCATAGATTCTTAGCTAGGACATGCAGCTTGCCAGGGAGTAGATGCAAGGAGTCTCTCCTGCGGAATAAGAGTCTATTACCTGTATAGACGGCTATCTCGTAGATTTTTTCCTCACCAGAGGTTTTAGCCTAAAATTGGAATGATGTAACGCTAGGTGCTTCACCAAGAAAATTCCATCGAATCGTGAGAAGTTATGGAAGTATACAGTTTGAATCGAAGGATTCTGCTTAATAATTGAAATTAACCTATAGACAAAGTGCGTAAGTAACTTATCCTTTCTTCAAAGCTTTTGAAGACTTTAGAAGTGTAATCCTCGCTGTAGTAGGTATAAATTCGACCTTTATCGATCACCACACCGGGACGAACCAGCAAGACACCTGCAGCATAAGGAAAATGAACTTTGGTCACATCCTCCTCACCGGTCTCGGGATCGGGAGTGGACTTGACATCTATTAGTATAGTCTCGGTATCGGCAACCAGGAAGGGTTTCAGCCTAGTTGAACCAGATTTCAGTGCTGTGATATGGGTTGGATAATTACGCTTCCGATATCGGAGAACTTTTGCCTTTCTTGGCTTGATATCCGTTAATATCGAACCTTTAAGAATTCGATAAGGATCTTTTCCCTAACCTCGGCAGAGAGGTACTGCGCCTCCTTTAATTTAGTCTCCAAAAAGACTCGGATTGTGACTCCAATAACCAAATATCCTTCGTATTTTTCGATCAAATCGATTATTCGTTCATTTAAAAGAGCATATATCTCACTCTTTGGAATTCACTTTCCATCTTCATAAGTTAAGTCAAGGCGATAGCACGACCAGCCGCAAAGGTGGTAGGTGTCCCGCCGGAGGTAAACATTGTAAATAAAACATTGAACTTAGCGTAATTCGAACCCGATAAGTAAGGGTAAGCACCCCGGAGTAAGAGATCCATGATAGCCAGACTGAGTTGATCAAAATCGCTAAAAGCGAAGTATGGCTCTTTGAAGGTATGAGAGGCTATGATTAGCCCTGGATGGGGGTGTTGGCATTTAGATCGGTCAACCCGGGAAATCATATGATTCAATAAGACGGAAGCTTCTTTTTGTCTGCTTTCCGCCGTTGTTGAATAAGCTCTGTTGATAAAATATCTCATTAATGGTGTAAACAATACTTTCCAGTGAGCTTTCTCTCAAAGCTCTCCCACCTTTCTTGATGGGCATTCCAACAAAGATTCTCGCCGCATACAGAATGACAATAGCCATAGTAGTGCTGTTTAAAACGCGAGACGTTAGCATTCCAGACTTTAAGTCTTCGTTTGTCATTTCTAATGTCCTCCGGTACCTCCAGACTAAAGAACTTGTCTAGCCTTTGGCTAGAGATTACACTCTGACAGACATCCTTTTCTGTCAAATAGGGATTGAAATAAGATTCATCCAAATCATATTTCTGTATCTTTTCTCCTGACCGGGTCAAATATGTGAAAACCTTCTCAGTAGAATAGTAAACTCCTCATCTAAGTCAATAGAAGGGGCAGATGCTTTCTCTCTTCACGAGTCGTCTGGCTCTAGACTGACCCACCTTTTCCTACCCCCGAGCCGGCTACTGCTTTATCAAATCATTCCTTTTCGCGCACTACTTCACTTAACGGGCTATGCTACCTTGTGATTCTAGGAAGTCGGGGATTCCCTTTGCTATTTATTCTTCCTGTTCTTCGGGTCTCATCTGAACGGCTCGATGCCTATTTAGTTACTTTCTTTGTTTGGATTCCAGAATAGAACTACAGATCTTATCTTGGCCCCCTCCATTCGACCTTGTAAAAGGTCTCAATGGGGCCCTGCTCACAGCTCTCCATCTTATGCATCAAAAGGTTCAAGTAATCCATATTCTTCTTCCCCACCCCCCCTTGAAAGAACATCGGTAAGTTTGCATTAGTTCAGCCGGAGTAAAGGAACCAAGTACGAATGCTTTCAGTAGTTCTCCTAGGTTAGAAGGGGAAGGTGTTCGGGATAAGAGAAGCAGGAAGGTGCTAGAGAAAAGACCTCGAGAACGCCTACTTACTTGAGATCCAAGTCCTATTATTACCAGATCTTTCTTCTATTAAGGCAATGTAATTGAATATCACGTTTAGAGAATCTGATGAGGAATGGCCAATAGATGTATCTGAAGACGCAGTCTAAGGCTGACAAAAGCCCTTACTTTTTTTTTAAGTAAGCAAGTAGTAACTACCTTAGGATCAAATGCTCTTTTTCTTTCTTTTGTCTTGGATTGCCATTGTATATATACTCGAAAATGCGAGCTTTCTATCTCACTTCTTTGCTAGCTTGCAACTGCTCTTCTTACTAGCACTGAAACTCACTCGGCTGTCTAGCGCCCTGCCTCGATTCAAGCCTCGTTCTTCCTTCTCGGGCCTGAGATTCTAAAGGAAAGGAGTTTCCGGTACCAGCAAGAAAACGGCTTTAGTGACTAACTAAAACGGCTTTCGCGTCACCCGGTGCTTGTTCAAGGCTGTGGTGAGGCTCCTTTTTATTTCACAAAATATACTCTTCCACTTCTATATACTATATACACTGTGTTCGACTGAACCCGTTCTCGTTTTGGCTCTGCGTTCATGAAATTCAAAGACCAACAACAGAAAGCAAATTCTTCGATCTAAATTTAAGGTAGTTTCTACTTGCTTACTTGTTAGAGTAAGGCGTATGGAATTGATTCATCTCTAGTACTGAGGGAAGGGGAATCCTGCAAGGTTTTGGCTCGCAATAAAGCTAGGGTCCTGATCGAGCAACTAGTAGTCCTATCTATCCACCTCTCCAGACACAATATCTTGAGTACCTATGATGGTGACCACATCGGCTGGCATGTGATGTTTGGACATAGAATCGAGTCCTTGTGAATGGGCAGAGCCAGGTGCTCTTATTTTACGACGGTAAGGACGATTGCTTCCATTACTGACCAGAAAGACACCAAATTCTCCTTTAGGTGCTTCAACTGCGGTATAGGTAGAAGGAGCTGGTACGGAAAAACCTTCTGTATAAGGTTCGAAATGGTGAATTGAGGTAGAGTAGACCGATGATCCTGTAGTCATTTGGCCGGCTATTGAAAGAAAAAGCTTGCATCTGCTCTCTTTATTATATAACCGGTCTCATCTCTCTCCAAACCTAACGTGATAGTTTCCCATCATAAGGCTTTCTATCTATAGATTAAGCCATTACCAAGGAGCTAATTTGTTCAGAACTCGGTTGACTGCTTCTATAGATAAGGCGGAGCGTCCTTGGCTCAGTATTTTCTCACATAGGGCTTCGGCCTACAGGGCTTCGCTAACTCGAAGCGCCCCGCTATGACTATGAGAATGGCGCTTTGCTAAGGCCTTGCCTTGTCAGCTTTGCTACCGACGCTTGGCTAAGTCTTGAACCTTCGCGCTGACCGTTCGCTTTCTCAGTAGCAAAAGCGCTTCTCTTTGCCCCTTAAGTAGAAAGACAAGAA